TTCGCGAGACATGCAAGAAACGACAATAAATCTCGTCGTTAAATTATTTAAATTTTAATAATATTTTTGAATATTAAATATTAATAGAAAAATTATTAATATAAATAAAATATAAATAAAAAAAAGTAAAATAAAAAAAAAAAACTTATGTGTAAAAGTACTTTACTTACTTATTCTTTTATTCATTTCATTGGTGGGGGATGACCTTATGATAAAGAACTGGAGTTCAGGTAGAGAAGAAAATAGAGAAATAAAAGTTTTAGCTCAACATATATGTATGTCTGTTTTAAAAGCGCAAAGAGTAATTGATCAGATTCGCGGACGTTCCTATGAGGAAACACTTATGATACTGGAACTCATGCCTTATCGAGCATCTTATCCAATTTTACAATTGGTTTATTCTGCAGCAGCAAACGCTAATCATAATATGGGTTTGAACGAAGCTGATTCATTCATTAGTAAAGCCGAAGTCAATAGGAGTGCTATTGTGAAAAAGTTAAGAGCTCGGGCTCGGGGACGTAGTTATCCGATAAAAAAACCCACTTGTCATATAACAATTGTATTAAAGGAAAAATCTAAATCATTTTAAAAATATGAATGGAAAGAAAACATAATAGAAAAATATGGGACAAAAAATAAATCCACTTGGTTTCAGACTTGGTACAACCCAAAGTCATCGTTCCTTTTGGTTCGCACAAACAAAAAATTATTCCGTGGGTTTACAGGAAGATGAAAAAATACGGAATTGTATCAAGAACTATGTACAAAAAAATAGGAGAATATCCTCGGGTTTCGAAGGAATCGCACGTATAGGAATTCAAAAAAGAATCGATTTGATCCAGGTCATAATCCATATTGGATTCCCAAATTTATTAATAGAGGGCCAAACACGAGGAATAGAAGAATTACAGATGAATGTACAAAAGGAACTTCATTCTGTGAACCGGAGACTCAACATTGCTATCACAAGAATTGAAAAACCTTATGGACAACCAAATATTCTTGCAGAATATATAGCTTTACAGTTAAAAAATAGAGTTTCATTTCGAAAGTCAATGAAAAAAGCTATTGAATTAACTGAACAAACAGATACAAAAGGAATTCAAGTACAAATCGCAGGACGTATCGACGGAAAAGAAATTGCACGTGTCGAATGGATCAGAGAAGGTAGGGTTCCCCTACAAACAATTCGCGCTAAAATTGATCATTGTTCCTATACAATTCGAACTATTTATGGAGTATTAGGTATCAAAATTTGGATATTTGTAAACGAGTTTGGATATTTGTAAACGAGAAATAATAGACCCTCATTTGTCTTGCCATTCTGTCTAGTGCTAGTGATAAAACAAAAAATTACAAACTCTTTCATTCTTTTTCTGTTAAATCAAACAAAAATCAACAATTCTAATTCTATAAGGTTGAATAAAAATTCGATTGACCATTTAGTATAATTGCTATGCTTAGTGTGTGACTCGTTAGTTTTTTCTTTAGAGTTTAGGGTTGAGATTCAAAAAAAAAAAAATGGACTAACCCCTACTATGAACTTAGTAACCATATAAATTAATAACCAACTTATTGCTTCGTATTGTCAAGATCCCAAGAAAGAGTCACTATATGGGTGGATCGATCATATAGTTGTAGCAACTGAAATTTTTTCCATAAAAAAGAAATCTGATTATGGGCTGTGAAACAAAAATAAAGGGATGTGGATAAATGGAAGGATGATAGAAAGAGAGAACAAAAATATCAATGATATATGATTCCAATATGTATGGTCTATGAATCAACTCATAAAATAAAAGGCAGTGTGATAAAGCATTAATACTGATATAATCAATACTGATATAAATATATATATATATAAATATATATATAAATATATATAAATATATATATAAATTATAAATATTAAATATATATATAAATATATAAATTATAAATATATAAATGAAATAAATGAAATATAAATTATAAATAAATAAAATAATATAAAAAAAAGAAAATAATAAAGAATAAAGAGCCTCGGGTTAATAAAAACTGAGGAGATTGACTCGGAAACGCATTTTGACGGAAGCTCCATTGCAGAGTTCAGGCCTAACCATTAATGGAGAAGCTATGGGAACGACGAAACCTGTGACTGCATAGGATTCTATTGAAAACGAATCCTAATAATTCGTTGGGTGGGATGGCGGAACGAACCAAGAAAAAATTGATTTATTCTGAGAGGTGTCATGAATTGACTGACCCTACGAATGAAAGAGTAAATATTCGCCCGCGAAACCTTTATTTATTGGATTACAATTTTTGGCACGATTCAATAGAGGTAAGGTAAGGATTCATTATATTCTACGTTATGTTATATTCTAAAAAAAGAAGCATTTTTTTTTTATTTTCTATATCTAATAATATACACGTCCAGCTGTATATTTTGTATATACATCTTCCTTTGTAAGAAATTAAATATCAATAAATGCCATTCATTACTTATAATTTAATTTAATTTTTTATATTATTACTTTTACTTATATTATTACTTTTACTTATATTAACTTATAATAATAATAATTATTAATAATAATAATTATATTAACTTATAATATATTAACTTATAATAATTATACATGTATATATGTGTATCTGTAATATTATTGAATCGTTTCATTCGCGAGGAGCTGGATGAGAAGAAACTCTCATGTCCGGTTCTGCAATAGAGATGGAATTAAGAAACAACCATCAACTATAACCCCAAAAGAACCAGATTTCGTAAACAACATAGAGGAAGAATGAAGGGAATATCTTGTCGAGGCAATCATATTTGTTTCGGCGGATACGCTCTTCAGGCGCTTGAACCCGCTTGGATCACAGCTAGACAGATAGAAGCGGGGCGGAGAGCAATGACACGATATGTGCGTCGTGGTGGAAAAATATGGGTACGTATATTTCCCGACAAACCTGTTACAGTAAGACCTACGGAAACACGTATGGGTTCGGGAAAGGGATCCCCCGAATATTGGGTATCTGTTGTTAAACCGGGTCGAATACTTTATGAAATGGGCGGAGTATCAGAAACTATAGCCAGAGCAGCTATTTCAATAGCTGCGTGCAAAATGCCTATACGAACTCAATTTGTTATTTCACGATAGGGATGTAGAACTAAACAAAAGGGATATTGAGGATGAAAAAACAACCGCAGGTTTATTTTTTTCTGGACGGACAATATTTCTTTTTTTCCTTCATACTTTGCATTGAAATAACAGATTCAAATAAAAAATATATGATTCAACCTCAGACCCTTTTGAATGTAGCGGATAACAGCGGAGCTCGAGAATTGATGTGTATTCGAATCATAGGAGCTGGTAATCACCGATATGCTCATATTGGTGACGTTATTGTTGCTGTAATCAAAGAAGCAGTGCCAAATATGCCTCTAGAAAGATCAGAAGTCATTAGAGCTGTAATTGTACGTACATGTAAAGAACTCAAACGTGACAACGGTATGATAATACGATATGATGACAATGCAGCGGTTGTCATTGATCAAGAAGGAAATCCAAAAGGAACTCGAGTTTTTGGTGCGATCGCTCGGGAATTGAGACAGTTGAATTTTACTAAAATAGTTTCATTAGCTCCCGAGGTATTATAAATACTAGTAGATGACACTATGATATAGTAAGCTATCTGAAATAGATCAAATTAATAGATTGTGTCTCACGCATATACTTTTAATTTTGAAAATTGAATAATTAAAAAAAAAAAACAAAGAAAAAAGAAAAAAGGAAACATGTTGATTATATCAAAATTACATGTTGATTATATCAAAATTAGGAAGCACAAAAAATTATAGTTCGTTATGGGTAGGGACAATATTGCCGATATAATAACTTCTATAAGAAATGCTGACATGAATAAAAAAGGAACGGTTCGAATAGCATCTACTAATATCACCGAAAACATTGTTAAAATACTTCTACGAGAAGGTTTTATTGAAAATGTTCGAAAACATCAGGAAAATAACAAATATTTCTTGGTTTCAACCCTGCTACATAGAAAGACTAGGAAAGGAATATATAGAACCGTTTTAAAGTGTATCAGCCGACCCGGTTTACGAATTTATTCCAACTATCAACGAATTCCTAAGATTTTAGGTGGAATGGGAATTGTAATTCTTTCTACTTCTCGAGGTATAATGACAGATCGAGAAGCTCGACTAGAAAGAATTGGAGGAGAAATTTTGTGTTATATATGGTGATCCTCCTCCTCTGGTATCCTAATTTTATCTCTAACTTCCCATTTGTGAAATAGAGAGGAAAAGTAAGTTATATACCTCTTCCTTCATTAGTTGATACTTCAAGGGGGTTACCTGGAATGAAAGAACAAAAATTGATTCATGAAGGTTTAATTACTGAATCACTTCCCAACGGTATGTTCCGGGTCCGCTTAGATAATGAAGATCTAATTCTAGGTTATGCTTCAGGGAGGATACGGCGCAGTTTTATACGGATACTACCAGGAGATAGAGTAAAAATTGAAGTAAGTCGTTATGATTCAACCAGAGGACGTATAATTTATAGACTTCGCAACAAAGATTCGAACGATTAAGTGATTTTTTTAAACATTCCTTTCATGGGGACACAATTCGAAGTTAAAAAAAATATTCAAGAAACTTATTTTCTTCAAAAGAGTAGATTCAGAATTAAGGTAAGGAATAAGAAATATGAAAATAAGGACTTCTGTTCGTAAAATTTGTGAAAAATGTCGACTGATCCGTAGGCGCGGACGAATTATAGTGATTTGTTCCAATCCGAGACATAAACAGAGACAAGGGTAATCTTTCTAAAAAAGAACTTTCTAAAGGGGAGGACCCATGTAAGAATAAAAGATATGTTTTAACATGAAATGGATATCTCCGTATCTTTTCTTTCTGTATATTTATGACTCATATTTATGAGACGATAAAATATGACAAAAGCTATACCAAGAATTGGTTCACGTAGGAATGG